TTGCTTCAATCTACCCTATGCAAAACAAAAATTGAAGATTTAGTTACGATTGGAAATAGACTTTTCTATCTTTATCCATGGATCCCTTACTTATACTTATTCAATTGGAAAGATTGATCTAATTCCAAATTCACAAAAATTATGTTTCGTAATTTCATAATCCAAATTTGAAATTTCTAATTGACCCTTGGATACAAATCACGAGAATGGATATTCTTCCTCGAATCTTTCATTTAGAGGTAAAGGATTCAAATGAAATCCTTTTAAGAAATAAAGTTTTTGATCAGAATATGAATGAAACTGAAGAACCCCTTAACTATTAAGAGGATTAATAGAACGAATCGCACTTTTACCACTAAACTATACCCGCTACAATACGATTATTGTATAGAAATGGGACTTTTGTCGAACAAGGGAATCGGACGTAATCAATATAGGACAGAAATAAAAAAAATCATGAAATGCAAATTAGAGCTTAGAGTATTGACGTGTTTGTTAGGAGTCCTAATGAAATTAGGAAAAGAGGACTTATTTTGTTTAAAAATAAAAAACGAAATTGAATAACTAAATAAAATAACAAATTTGGTTCTTGAAGGAGTTTTGACAGATACGGCTCGACAAAACAATTTAAGCCCTAACATAAAATGCATTGTGCAAAAAAAATACGTCGTTCTGTTTTTCCCTTTTTTCGAGTATCCAGCAAAAGTAAATTAAATAAAAAAAAAGAAGAAGAAACAAAAGAATAATAAAGAATAAGAAATGACACTTTGATTCCATCTAAATCATTTTTTTTATGATTTGGCGGTATGGTTCATTGGAACAAAAAAAGGCCCGGCTGGGTACTGACCAGACCAGGCCGTGAAAATAAAAAAAAAAGGGCCTTTTGTAATTTTGTAAAGAGATATTCTTTATTTTTTTCTATTTTGATTCGAGATATCTCTTTCGAGGCCATTCTTTATTTTCATTTTTCATTTTATAGAAATAAAAAATGGAATTCCCGATAAAAGTTGTATCCATCTGTATAATACAATACAAAATACAATAAAAAAATATAGAAGCTATATAATAAAGTTAAAGTAAAGAAGGGCCTTTTTTTCAAGCATTATCTTTTGTGTAATGTAACATAGTAATTATTATTATTTTTTTTTTTTCAATTAGGAGAGATGGCTGAGTGGATTAAAGCGTCGGATTGCTAATCCGTTGTACGAGCTATTCGTACCGAGGGTTCGAATCCCTCTCTTTCCGTTTCCGTCGCTGACTGGGTATCTTTCAAATTCGAATTTAGCGAACCCTTTTGCTTTTTTTTTATTTGACTAGTTAAAGATGTAGAATAGATAAAATCAAATCCTAAAAACATTTCTAAGAATAAAGTAAAGAAAAATTTCTTATTTTTTAGTCTTCACGTCCAGGATTACGCCCTGGATCATTAGATAGGAACCCGAAGATGAAGAGAGAAACAAAGAATATAACTATGGTGTAAACAAAGAGTTTGAGAGTAAGCATTACACAATCTCCAAATTTTTTTTTGGGGGGGGGGGAAAGAGAATAGATTCTCTATTTTTATACTACATATCCTATTTTGACACCAAGAAATGAAACGGTTTTTCAAATTGATAGAAATACAAAAGAGTTTTTATTTTTCGAAATTAACACAATTCGACTTCGATATTGTGGCGGACTCTAATAGGGTCTTTCAGTGAAAAAAAAAGGGGTCAGAATCGTGAAATGGGGAAATCTAAATTTATCGTGTCTGCCCAAGAATTTTACTGTTTTACTTGAGGGTTCATTCAAATTGGAAGACTCATCTGGTCTTATCAATTGTTAGAATTTTTTTTTCTCGAGCTTGAATAAATCATGAATTTTTCTCGGACACGATTAACGATCTTATCGAAAACTTACAGCAGCTTGCCAAACAAAGGCTAAGAGAAAAAAGAGAAGAGGTATTACTGGCATAACATCTACAATTGGATTCAAAAAAGCGTACGCCTCGGGTAATTTGCCGAATAAAAAACTACTCGAATAAAGGGCAGAATTAAGAAAGATATAGATCAAACTAAAGGTATTAAGCATAACAAACATTTTGTTCTTGGAGATAATTGTATTTTGATTGAGTTAAAAATATGTTATTGATATAAGCTAAAAATGACGAAAAGAAAGTAAGGTAGACAAAAAAAAATACTTCTTTGAACCGAACCAATCAAAACAAAAATCCTTCAATTCTCACAAGAGAATAGAAGAAATCATACTTTCATACAATATCTTAATTGAATTCTATGTAATGATCAATAAATGGAGTTTAATTCTGCATCTACTTGTGTCAAAATCTTAAAAAAAAGAATCTACTTTATTCCGTAGAGATTTGGCCGGGAATTGACGAACAACCAATATTAGTGTTTATTAGTATCGAATAGAAAAGAAATTCAAATGGGGCGTGGCCAAGCGGTAAGGCAACGGGTTTTGGTCCCGCTATTCGGAGGTTCGAATCCTTCCGTCCCAGAGCGACCTCTTATATATATCCGAATATCAGACTCCAAATTACTTTTTTGAGCAACCTCTCTTTCAGAGTATAATTTTTTTAAGAGTCTAATTTTTGATAAAATGGACTTCTTGTTTCGAATTTTCAAAACTCTTCTCTGAATAAGATGTTTTTTCATAAATTGAATCGAGTTCAAATAATACGAAAATAAAACGGAATCCATTTGTGATCCAAGTAAGATGGCAACATAGATCACAAGAGTTTGAATTCAAAAAAAGTCGGATGGGCCCTCCCCCTCCCTTTCACTTTGATATGTAAGTGAGTGGCTTAAAAAATCCTTACATACCCTACCTCCGTGAATTTGCAAGGATACATTCTAAATCGAAATGCGAAAACCTCTATCTTTCTCTCTATCTTTCTTATATTTTTTTTTTAATAAGACAGCCCCGATTTTTTATTTCATTTCTTGAAATCGAAACAAGAGGGTATTCGTGGTACTGTTTGAATTCAATCAATGGAATTAAGTTTCTAAGACCGGTTTAGGGGAAAAGAGCAATTATAGTAAAGAATGATGTAATCTGGACCCTTTTGTCTTTTTATCTATACAAAAGAGTCTAGCCTCCCGTATCAAATAGGATCCTATTTTTATTTATGATTAATCATCCCCCAGAATGAATTGGGAGTGGGGTCCATACGAGTTAGTGAGCAATGTAAGATCTCATAATCAATCGAGTTTCATATGGGTGAATTTTCTTTGAGCTGGAGGTATTTGATGTTTTGCTCTAATTAATAATTGGAAATGTATTTAATCATAATTAATAATTGAGACGGGGTCCATTCATATATCTTCATCCTCTATATTTACTTTTTACTTTATTTTCTTTTTATTTTTATTCGTGTTCTTTTTTGTTTTATTTAGAAATAAAAAGAAATATTGCATTCATGCAATAAAATTAAAATAGAGGGTGAAATTAAATTCTTACTGAGGCTTCTTCCTCATAAATTAACTAACTATTCCTTTCATATCGAAGGAAAATGGACTGGGTATTGACCGAAGCAATGACTATTCATGATTCCATAATTGAATCAATTACATACCGGTTCAAAACTAGAAAAATGTTATGGTAAAACTTCGTTTGAAACGATGTGGTAGAAAGCAACGTGCGACTTGAAGGACACGATCCGCTGTGGATTTTTTTTTATCCGCCATTTTAGATTGTAGATTATCTAGAAATGAATGGGCTCTTGGCTCGACATACTTTGTTCTGTTCTACTAGAATTCTCGTTTTTTGTTGGGGTGTAGTGTAAATAGGACATGATGGAGCTTGAGTAGAAAGTATTTGTTCATTTCGCAGGGGCAAGGATCTAGGGTTAATACCAATCAATAAGTTGTAACAAACTTCGTAAGTATATTTTCGATATATAAATCGAAAGAATCCGATTCGAGCAATTTTGAAATCCAAAACGACAATTTGTTGGAATTGGTAAAACTCTTTCGATGAAAAGTGTATCATGCAGGAATCAATTGTTCGTATGATTCTTTGATAGAAAAAAATCGCAAAAAGGGGTGTGTTGCCGCCATTTTTGAAAACGAAAGATCACCGAAGTAATGTCTAAACCCAATGATTCAAGGCAAAGATAAAAAGGATCCTGTAACAAGGAAATACCGTTTCAATTGTCTCAACAATTAGATCAGAATGGGAATTAAGAATCAAAAAATTGATTCGAAACGAGACAAAAAAAAGGGGTTAGAGACCACTCAAAAAAAGAAATCCCTAAAGATTTTCTTTTGGGCTATTTAAAAGTTATCCAACTTGAGTTATGAGAGTACGAATGCTTTTTTTTTTCGAAAAAGAAGGACTTAAATCACACAATTTCTAATCATTTTTTCTCGAGCCGTACGAGGAGAAAACTTCTTATACGTTTCTAGGGGGGGTATTGTTCATCTACATCTATCCCAATGAGCTGTTTATCGAATCGTTGCAATCGATGCTCGATCCCGAAGAGAGGGAAGAGATCTTCGGAAAGTGGGTTTTTATGATCCGATAAATAATCAAACCCATTTAAATCTTCCTGCTATTTTCGATTTCCTTGACAAGGGCGCTCAACCTACAGGAACGGTTCATGATATTTCAAAGAAGGCTGGGGTTTTTAAGGAACTTCATCTTAATTAAACGCAATTGCATCGAGGGTATAGAATAAAAAAAGAGGGTGTGGATGACTCCTATATAGTTTTGTATAACTTTTTCTTTACTACTCCCCCCTTTTTTATTCTATTCATACCCACTTTTTATTCCTATTTAATATTGCTCCCATAAAGTATCATGTTCTGTAAGTATAAGGACAAAAAAAATAAGCAGAAGAACAAAAATCAATTTTATTGCTAGAATTTTATTGATATAAGCTGCATATAAAAAAGATCAAATGAATACAACGAACTAATTTGATCGAGAAATCGAAAATTTACATTACTCGCAATCGAAACGGGGCGTTTTATAGTTTGTCGTTGTAAATTTATTAACAAATCACAAAACAAGGGATTCAACTTGTTTATTTTACTTATATTGATTGATTGAATCAATGTCAACCCGAGATTTCTTTTTTTTTTTTATTCTTTCAGCTATAGCTATGTATCCATTTGTATTTATGTATAGTAAATATGTAGTGCAAATCTAACGCAAGTTCTTTCTTTTTCTTTTCGATTTTTTTTTTAAAAGCATTTCTATATTATTTATTTATTTCATTTTCTAATTTTTTATTATTTTAATTAAATTAATAAATTCATTCTTTTTGTTTTCGCTATTTTATTTTTTTAGATTCTTTTCTTAACATTAATATTCAACATTCACCGTCATATTGACAACAGCGTATCGAACAACTATAATTCGATCGTGGATAAGGATAAACGGATCCATTTATCTCCGTAACAGAGGGTTGGTTTTTTTCTTTACTTCATTAAAAATGAAAGTAATGGGTTCGCTGGATTCGCTGTTATACAAGAAGTTTTTTTTTTATGTTCCCAATCGATTCTAAATTTTGTTAGTCGATTTCTTGCTAATTTAATATTTTGATTCCGTTGTGCAATTTCATTTCTTTTCTTTTATTTCTTTTTTATTCCGATTGTATCCACCCATTCGAATTATTCGGGTTGCTAACTCAACGGTAGAGTACTCGGCTTTTAAGTGCGGCTAGCATCTTTTACACATTTATATGAAACAAAGGATTCGTCCATACCATTGGGAGAGTTTGTAAGACCACGACTGATCCTGAAAGGAATGAATGGAAAAACCAGCATGTCGTATCAATGGAAAATTTTGAGAATACTTTATTCTGATTCAATGGCTTCAAAACGGGGTTTGAATTGTTGGCGCAGAACAAAAAATGGAATTCAAAGTTGGGTCGAGTGAATAAATGGATAGAGCCTTATGGTTCCAATTCTCGGGAAATAAAAAGGAACGAGCTTCTCTTCTGAATTGAATTTGAATAATTCCCCGATCTAATTAAACGTTAAAAAGATATTAGTTCCTAATGCGGGGAAGGGGTTTTCCGTGAGTCGATTAGCGATTTTTTTAATGAGTCCTAACTATGAGTTTGTCCCTATTATGGGTTGGAGATGAATGTGTAGAAGAAGCAGTATATTGATAAAGATATTTTGTTTTCCAAAATCAAAAGCGCGGTTGGATTGCAAAAATAAAGGATTTCTAACCACCTATTTATACTATAACAAACATAAACCAATTCAAAAATGAGAAAATCGAGAATCCGGTAATGAGTTTACCCGTTTCCAAGGTATCCATTTTTTTTACTACAATACTTTGTTTTGACTGTATCGCACTATGTATCATTTGATAATCCAATAAATACCTTACCTTTTGTTGCAATCTAATTTCAAATGAAAGAATATCAAATCCATTTAGAACTAGATAGATCTCAGCAACACAACTTCCTATACCCACTGCTTTTTCGAGAGTATATTTATGCACTTGCTCATGATCACGGTTTAAATAGATCGACGATTCCGTTGGAAAATGGGGGTTATGACAATAAATCTAGTTCACTCCGTGTGAAACGTTTAATTAGTCGGACGTATCAACGGATTCATTTGAGTATTTATTCTAAGGATTCTAATCCAAATCACTTTATTGGACACAACAATAAATTTTATTCGCAAATGATATCGGAGGGATTTTCAGTCATTGTGGAAATTCCATTTTCCCTACGATTAGTAGCTTTCTTAGAAGGGAAAGAAAAAGAAATGGCGAAATCTCATAATTTCCAATCAATTCATTCAATATTTCCTTTTTTCGAGAACAATTTCTCACATTTACACTATGTCTTAGATGTACTAATACCCTACCCCATTCGCCCGGAAATCTTGGTTCGAACCTTTCGCTATTGGGTAAAAGATGCCTCTTCTTTACATTTATTGCGATTCTTTCTTCATGAGTATTTTAATTTGAATAGTCTTATTACTCCAAAGAAATCAAATTCCATTTTTTCAACAAGTAATCCAAGATTTTTCTTGTTCCTATATAATTCTCATGTATATGAATATGAATCAATCTTCTTTTTTCTCCGTAACCAATCTTCTCATTTACGATCAACATCTTCAGGACTCCTTTTTGAGCGAATTTCTTTTTATGGAAAAGTAGAAGATCTTGTCCAAGTCTTTGTTAATGATTTTCAGGACTACTTATGGTTGTTCAAGCATCCTATCATGCATTATGTTAGATATCAAGGAAAATCCGTTCTGGCTTCAAAAGATATGCCTCTTCTGATGAATAAATGGAAATATTACCTTGTCAATTTATGGCAATGGCATTTTCACGTGTGGTCTCAACCCGGAAGGATTCATATAAACCACTTATACAAAGATTATATCGACTTTCTGGGCTATCTTTCCAGGGGGCGACTAAATACTTTGGTGGTGCGGAGTCAAATGCTAGAAAATGCATTTTTAATCGATAATGCTATGAAGCAGTTCGAGACAACTGTTCCAATTATTCCTCTGATTGGATCATTGA